TCAAGATAGGACAGAAATGAAAAATAACCATGAAATGGAAATTAGAGATTAGAACGTTGACGTGTTTGTCGGGAGTCCTAATGAACTTAGGAAAAAAGAGGACTTTTAAATACCGAAATTTAATAACTAAATAACAAGTTCTTTTGTTGGAGTCATTTTGACAGATATGGCTCGACAAAAGAACTTAACTTAAGTCGTAACATAAAAATGAATTGTGCAAAAATCGAGAGTTCCATCTTTTGAGTCTTGTTTGAATATAATAAGAGGAACACACATTGATTTATTTGGTTTTTAAATCAAATCCAAATAAATCATTTTATCTAGGATTCGGTGGTATGCTTCATTGAGACAAAAAGAGGAGGCCTGGCTGGGTACTGCCAGGCCAGGCCATGGAAATCAAAAAGGTCCTTGGAAACAAAATTAAAGAGATATTCTTTATTTTCGTTTTTTTTATTCGAGATATCTTTTTCGAGTTGTTTATTTGAATTTTATAAAAATAGAATTGCTGATAAAAGTTGTATCTATCTATATAATACAAAATCGAATCAAAAACGAATCTCTATAAGCTATCTTATAATTTATATAAGAAATTTATATAAATATAATAAATAAAGTAAAGAAGGGCTTTTTTTAAACATTATTTTTTTTTGTGTAATGTAACATAGTAATTGTCTTTTGTTCAATTAGGAGAGATGGCTGAGTGGATTAAAGCGTCGGATTGCTAATCCGTTGTACGAGTTATTCGTACCGAGGGTTCGAATCCCTCTCTTTCCGTTTCCGGCAATGGCTTGGTATCTTTCAAATTTGAATTTAGTGAACCTTTTTGTTTTTTTTTTTTAATAGTTATAGTTAAAGATGTGGAATAGAAAAAAATCCTAAGAGCATTTCTAAGAAGCGAATAAAGCAAGGAAAACCTTCTTATTTTTTATTCTTCACGTCTAGGATTACGTCCTGGATCATTAGATAGGAATCCGAAGATGAAGAGAGAAACAAAGAATATCACTACGGTGTAAACAAAGAGTTTGAGAGTAAGCATTACACAATCTCCAAATCTGTTTTTCTGGGAAAAAGAAAATAGATTCTCTATTTTTATACTATGAACTATGGGTCCTAGTTTGGCACCAAGAAATGAAACGGTTTTCGAATTTCGAGAAATAGAAAAGAGTTTTCAGAAATTCACACAATTAGAATTCGATATTGTGGCGGACTCGATATAGGGTGTTTCAGTGAAAAAAAAAAGTAAGAATCGGGAAATCGCGGGATCCAAATTTATCGTGGCTACTCAAGAATTTCACCGTTTGAATTGAGAGTTCATTCATATTGTAAGACTTATCTGATCTTATCAATTGGTAAAATTTTTTTTCTCGAACTCGAATAAATTATGAATTTTTCTAGGATAGTATTAAAGATCTCATCGAAAACTTACAGCAGCTTGCCAAACAAAGGCTAAGAGAAAAAAGAAAAGAGGTATTACTGGCATAACATCTACAATTGGATTCAAAAAAGCGTAGGCCTCGGGCAATTTGGCGAATAAAAAACTACTGGAATAAAGGGCAGAATTAAAACAGATATAAATCAAACTAAAGATATTAGGCATAACAAACATTTTTATTTTTTTCTTGGAGATAGTTGTATTTTGATTGAGTTATTAATATGTTATTGATAGAAGTTAAAAATTAAGAAAAGGAAGTCAGGTAGACAAAAAAAGACTTCTTTGAACCGAACCAATCAAAACAAAAATCCTTCTATTCTCACAAGAGAATAGAAGAAATCATACTTTCATACAATATCTTAATTGAATTCTATAAAATGATCAATAAATTGAGTTTAATTCGACAGCTACACGTGTCAAAACCCTAATACTAAAACAAGAATCGAATTTATTCCGTAGGGATTTTCACTGGAATTGACGAACAACTAATATCAATATTACTGTTTATTAGTATTGAATAGAAATTGAAATGGGGCGTGGCCAAGTGGTAAGGCAACGGGTTTTGGTCCCGCTATTCGGAGGTTCGAATCCTTCCGTCCCAGAGTGGACTCTAATATATATCAGATATCAGGATCAAAATTCTCTTTTTGTTTTTGAGCAACGTTTTATTTACTTATGTACTATTTAAGAGTCTAATTTTGGTTTTGATAAAATTTATTTCTTGCTTCTAATTTTAAAAATTTTTTCTCTGAATCTTGCTCTTTTTTCAAAAATGGAATTGAGTTCGACTAATACGAAAACATAACAGAATCTATTTTTGATCCAGGTAAGATAGGAACATAGATCCCAAGAGGTTGAAGTCAAAAAAAGTCTGATGAGCCTTTTAGTTTATACCTTCCCTTTTCACTTTCGTATTTAAGTTAGTTGCTTAGAAAAGTCTTACGTGCCATATCTAGTTGATTTTTCAAGGATACATTCTAAATCGAAATGCGAAAGCCTCTATATTCCTGATCTTTTTTTAATAAGACAGCTCAATTATTCTCCTTTTATTTCTGAATTCTAAACAAGAGGGTATTATTGTTACTGATTGAATTCAATCAATGGGATTAAGTCTCTTAAGACTAATTAATGACTTAATCTGGATCTTTTTGGCTTTGTATTTTAGACAAAATAGTCTAGCATCCCAGAAAAAAGGATCCTTTTTATTTATGATTCATTATCCCCCCGGAATAAATTGAGAGTGAGAGTAGATAAGAGTTAATGAGCGATGGAAGATATCAATTTGAATATCTATATCTGTTCAAATTTCATTACCAAATAATCAAGTTCCCTATTTAATGGTTAATAGATTTTCTTTAACCCTTAATTTTTATTTTTAGGTATTTTGTATTTGTCTCTAATGAATAATTTAAATCTATGTAATAACAATTGAGACGGGGATGATTCATACATCTTATTTACTTTATTCTTTATTTTCATTTTCAATTTTAGGGAAAGATTAGTCAACCTTAAGTTCAACCAAAAGAAACTACGCATAAATTGAGGAAATCTTTCTATGTATGGATTGCTATCTTTCTATTTCATTGATAGCGTTCTTTCGCTTTTTTTGAAAAGGATTTATGAGCCCTTACCTTACTCTTAAATATTTAACATCGAATATCAATAATTCCTTCCAATGAAAATTGTTCAGTCTAATCTGATAGATACGGAAATCCTCGATATGGATTTATCTCTCTTATGATGATCAAATATAATCTTTAGTAAAACTTTATTGAAATTGTGATGTCGGGGTAGGAAATTTTTTTAAATAATTTGAATGTTTTTTTAGGGGTCCTTGGGACCCGAAGACGTGTAAGATTGTTGAATCTATTCTATCGAATCATTTGAAGATGCAACGCAGATTCCAATTTTTTTTTATTCTTGTTATTTAGAAATAAAAAAACTATTGCAGTCATACAGTAAAACAATAAAAAATAGAGGGTTAAGTTGAATTGAGCCTTTGTTCTTCCTAATTGAGGCTTAAATTACTTATTCCTTTTATATATAAATCAAAAGTACTGTGTATTGACCGACGCAATGACTATTCATGATTCCATAATTGAATCAATTACATACTGGTTCGAAACTAGAGAAATGTTATGGTAAAACTTCGTTTGAAACGATGTGGTAGAAAGCAACGTGCGACTTGAAGGACATGATCAGCTGTGGATTTTTTTTTCCATCCACCATTTTCTATTTTATATTATCTAGGAATGAATCGGCTCCTGGCTCGACATCCTTTGTTCGGTTCTACTACAACCCTCGCTTTTTTGTTGGGTTGTAATATAAATAGTACATGATGGAGCTCGAGTAGAAAGTATTTATTCATTTCTCAGGGGCAAGGGTCTAGGGTTAATACCAATCAATACGTTGGAACAAACTTCGTAAGTATATTTTTGATATAGAAATCGAAAGGATCCGATTCGAACAATTTTTTAATGCAAAAAGAAAATCTTTTTGAATTGGTAAAACTATTTCGATCAAAAGTGTATCATGCAGGAATCAATTGTTCATATGATTCTTTCATAGAAAGAAATCACAAAAAGGGGTTTGTTGCTTCCATTTTTTAAAAGATTAAAGATCACCGAAGTAATGTCTAAACCCAGGGATTCAAGGCAAAGATAAAGGATCCTGGAACAAGGAAATAACTTTTCAATTGTCTCAAGAATTAGATCAGAATCGAGACTCCAAAAATGGATTCGAAAGGAGACAAACAACAAAGGGGTTAGAGACGGCTCAAAAAATGAAATAAATGCCTAAGGCTGTAGGCTATTTGAAAGTTATCCAACTTGAGTTATGAGAATATGAATGCTCTTTTTTTCTTCTTTTTCGAAAAAGAAGAAAAAAAGAAGGACTTAAATCTCTGGAAATTGATTTGATGATTTTATATATCTATTTGATATTTGACATTCTAATTCGATACATAATAATTTCGAATCATTTTTTCTCGAGACGTACGAGGAGAAAACCTCTTATACGTTTCTAGGGGGGGTATTGTTCATTTATATCTATCCCAATGAGCCGTTTATCGAATCGTTGCAATTGATGTTCGATCCCGAAGAGAAGGAAGAGATCTTCGGAAAGTGGGTTTTTATGATCCGATAAATAATCAAACCCATTTAAACGTTTCTGCTATTCTATATTTCCTTGACAAGGGTGCTCAACCTACAGGAACTGTTCATGATATTTCAAAGAAGGCGGGGGTTTTTACGCAGCTTAGTCTTAATCAAACGAAATTCTATTAAGTAATAGAACCAAAAAAGGGGGTGTAGAAGACTCCTATATAGTTTTTTTCTTTACTCTTCCCCTCTTTTTTGGTTCTCTATTCATACCTATTTATTATTATTATTCCTATTTAATGTTGCTACTATAGAATATCATGTTCTATACGTATAAGTACAAAAATCGATTTTATTGCTAGAATTTTATTGATATAAGATGTATATAAAAAATGATATAAGATGTATATAAAAAAGATCAAGTAAGAATTGATAATTGGATCTAGAAATATAAAAAATTTACAGTACTT